TAGACTTGTATGTAACTATTGAAAGTGAAAATATTATACATAACGTGAATATTCCACCAAAAAGTTTTCTTTTAGTTCAAAATAATCAACACGTAGAATCAGAACAAGTGATTGCTGAAATTCGCGCGGGAGCATACACTTTAAATTTTAAAGAGAGGGTTCGAAAACATATTTATTCGGATTCAGAAGGAGAAATGCACTGGAGTACTGATGTATACCATGCACCGGAATTTACATATGGCAATGTTCATCTCTTACCAAAAACAAGTCATTTATGGGTATTATCAGGAGGTTCGTGCGAATCTAGTATAGTTCCCTTTTCGCTCCACAAGGATCAAGATCAAATAAACGCACATTCTATTTCTGTCGAACAAAAATCTATTTCGAGTCTCTCTCTGACTAATGATCAAGTGAGACATAAACTCTTCCGCTCGGATCTTTCTCTTTCTGATAAAAAAGAAGGCGGGATTCCTAATTATTCAGAACTTAATCGAATCATATGGACTGGTCATTGTAATCTCATATATCCTGCTATTCTCCTCGAGAATTCCTATTTATTAGCAAAGAGGCGAAGAAATAGATTCATTATTCCATTCCAATCAATTCGAGAACGAGAGAAAGAACAACCGCCCCATTCCGATTCCGGTAGCTCGATTGAAATACCAATACCCATAAATGGAATTTTCCGTAGAAATAGTATTCTTGCTTATTTTGATGATCCCCGATACAGAAGAAACAGCTCGGGGATTACTAAATATGGGACTGTAGAGGCGCATTCACTTGTCAAAAAAGAGGATTTGGTCGAGTATCGAGGGGTTAAAGAATTTAAGCCAAAATATCAAATGAAAGTAGATCGGTTTTTTTTCATTCCCGAAGAAGTGCATATTTTGCCCGGATCTTCTTCCATAATGGTGCGGAACAATAGTATCATTGGAATAGATACACGAATCGCTTTAAATATAAGAAGCCGGGTCGGCGGCTTGGTCCGCGTGGAGAGACAAAAAAAAAAAATCGAACTCAAAATCTTTTCCGGGGATATCTATTTTCCTGGAGAGATAGATAAGATAGCCCGACATAGTGGCATCTTGATACCCCCAGGGGTGGGAAAAACAGAATCGAAAAAATGGAAAAGTGGGATCTATATCCAACGGATCACACCCACTAAGAAAAGGCATTTTATTTTGGTTCGACCTGTAGTCACATATGAAATCACAGACGGTATAAATTTAGCAACACCTTTCCCAGGGGATCTGTTACAGGAAAGGGATAATATGAAACTCCGAGTTGTCAATTATATCCTTCGTGGAAATGGCAAACCAATTTTGGGAATTTCCGACACAAGTATTCAATTAGTTCGGACTTGTTTAGTTTTGAATTGGGACCAAGACGAAAAAAGTTCTTCTGCCGGAGAGGCTTGTGCTTCCTTTGTTGAAGTAAGGATAAATGGTTTAATTCGAGATTTCCTAAGAATCGACTTAGTCCAACCCCCTATTATGTGTACCGGAAAAAGAAATGATCCGTCAGGTTCAGGATTGATCTCTGATAATGGATCAGATTGTACCACTATTACTCCGTTTTATTCCAAGGCAAAGGCAAGAATTAAACAATCACTTAGCCAAAATCAAGGAACTATTCGTACGTTGTTGAATAAAAATAAGGAATGCCAATCTTTGATAATTTTGTCATCATCCAACTGTTCTCGAATGGGCCCTTTTAACAATGTAAAATATCACAATGTGATAAAAGAATCAATTAAAAGAGAGCCCCTAATTCCAATTAGGAAATTCTTGGGTCCTTTAGGAACCCTTTTTCAAGTTGCAAATATTTCTTTTTTAAGAACCCAGAATCGGATCTTAAAAAAGAAATATTTGCAACTTGAAAATTTAAAACAGACTTTTCGAATACTTAAATATTCTTTAATGGACGAAAGCGGGAGAATTTATAATCCCGATCCATGTAGTAGCAGTAACATCATTTTGAATCCATTCAATTTGAATTGGTATTTTTTCTATCATAATTATTGTGAAGAGACATCCACAATAATTAGTCTTGGGCAGTTTATTTGTGAAAATGTATATATAGCCAAAAAGGGACCCTACCTAAAATCAGGTCAAATTCTAATTGTTCAAGTCGACTCTGTAGTAATAAGATCAACTAAGCCTTATTTGGCCACTCCAGGAGCAACCGTTCATGGCCATTATGGGGAAATCCTTTACAAAGGGGATACATTAGTTACATTTATATATGAAAAATCGAAATCTGGTGATATAACACAGGGTCTTCCAAAAGTGGAACAAGTGTTAGAAGTACGTTCAATTGATTCAATATCGATGAACCTAGAAAAGAGAGTTGAGGATTGGAATGGGCGTATAACAAAAATTCTTGGAATTCCTTGGGGATTCTTGATTGGTGCTGAGCTAACTATAGTGCAGAGTCGCATCTCTCTGGTTAATAAGATCCAAAAGGTTTATCGATCCCAGGGAGTACAGATTCATAATAGGCATATAGAAATTATTGTACGTCAAATAACATCAAAAGTATTGGTTTCCGAAGAAGGAATGTCTAATGTTTTTTCGCCCGGAGAACTAATTGGGTTGTGGCGGGCGGAACGAACAGGGCGCGCTTTGGAGGAGGCGATTTGTTACCGAGCCGTTTTATTGGGAATAACGAGAGCATCTCTGAATACTCAAAGTTTCATATCCGAAGCGAGTTTTCAAGAAACCACTCGAGTTTTAGCAAAAGCGGCTCTCCGGGGTCGTATCGATTGGTTGAAAGGCCTGAAGGAGAACGTAGTTCTGGGAGGGATGATACCCGTTGGTACCGGATTCAGAGGATTAGTGCGCCGTTCAAGGCAGCATAACAACATTCCTTTGGAAACCAAAAAGAGAAATTTATTTGAGGAGGAAATAGGAGATATTTTGTTCCACCACAGAGAATTATTTAATTCTTGCATTTCAAAGAATTTCCATGATACATCAGAACAACCATTTCTAGGGTTTAATGATTCATAAGAGTGAATTTACCCCTGCTAACTATCTGTATAAAGAAAGATAATAACGAATAGGAAGGAATTCATTTATTGGGTCATGTATCAACAGCCAATTTCCGGTAGAAGAGAAGGTTCCGTCGGAACAATTATTTATTTTATTAGGGCACCTCGTCTCTTAAAAAGAGGAAGTGTAGGGAGAAATGACAAGAAGATATTGGAACATCAATTTGGAAGAGATGATGGAAGCAGGAGTTCATTTTGGTCATGGTACTCGGAAGTGGAATCCTAGAATGGCACCTTATATCTCGGCAAGGCGTAAAGGTATTCATATTACAAATCTTACTAGAACTGCTCGTTTTTTATCAGAAACTTGTGATTTAGTTTTTGATGCAGCAAGTAGGGGAAAACAATTCTTAATTGTTGGTACCAAAAATAAAGCAGCTGATTCAGTAGCGCGAGCTGCAATAAAGGCTCGATGTCATTATGTTAATAAAAAATGGCTCGGCGGTATGTTAACGAATTGGTTTACTACAGAAACAAGACTTCAGAAGTTCAGGGACTTGAGGGCGGAACAAAAAACGGAGAAGCTCAGCCGCCTTCCGAAAAGAGATGCGGCGGTATTGAAGAGACAATTATCCCGCCTGCAAACATATCTAGGTGGGATTAAATATATGACAGAGTTACCCGATATTGTAATAATCGTTGATCAGCACGAAGAATATACAGCTCTTCGAGAATGTATTACTTTAGGAATCCCAACGATCTGTTTAATTGATACAAATTGTGACCCGGATCTTGCAGATATTTCGATCCCGGCGAATGATGACGCTATAGCTTCAATACGATTAATTCTTAACAAATTAGTATTCGCCATTTGTGAGGGCCGTTCTAGCTATATAAGAAATTATTGATTAATAATAAGATAAATGACTTTTTGAACTCCATAGATTTTTGGAATCGGTTACTATTCTAGAATCTCAAAAAGAGATAAAAAGGGGCTATTATTATTATGTGATCGGTTAGTATACAAAATATATAAGTTAAGAAAGAGCCGGTTGAATCAAAATAATTCCTTTTCAAGTTCTATTTATGTCAGGGGGCAATATGAATGTTCTATCATGTTCCATCAACACAGGACTATATGACATATCCGGCGTGGAAGTAGGCCAACATTTCTATTTGCAAATAGGGGGTTTCCAAGTCCATGCTCAAGTACTTATTACTTCTTGGTTTGTAATTGCTATCTTATTAGGTTCAGCCGCTATAGCTGTTCGGAATCCACAAACCATTCCGACTACCGGTCAGAATTTTTTCGAATATGTTCTTGAATTCATTCGAGACGTGAGCAAAACTCAGATTGGAGAAGAATACGGGCCCTGGGTTCCCTTTATTGGCACTATGTTTCTATTTATTTTTGTTTCGAATTGGTCGGGGGCCCTTTTACCCTGGAAAATAATACAGTTACCTCATGGAGAGTTAGCTGCACCCACAAATGATATAAATACTACCGTTGCTTTAGCTTTACTCACGTCAGTGGCATATTTTTATGCGGGTCTTACCAAAAAAGGATTGGGTTATTTCGGTAAATACATTCAACCAACTCCAATTCTTTTACCCATTAATATCTTAGAAGATTTCACAAAACCGTTATCACTTAGTTTTCGACTTTTTGGGAATATATTAGCGGATGAATTAGTAGTTGTTGTTCTTGTTTCTTTAGTACCTTCAGTAGTTCCTATACCGGTCATGTTCCTTGGATTATTTACAAGTGGTATTCAAGCCCTTATTTTTGCAACGTTAGCTGCGGCCTATATAGGCGAATCCATGGAGGGCCATCATTGACTCTTTTTTGAAATTTTTGAAAGAATTTTTTTATCTTAGCCCAACACAATATATGCGTGGCTCAAGATAATCTACTTAGGGAACATAAATCTAAAAATAAAAAATACAGAAAAATATAGCATGGTATATATCTAGAATCTGAAATAATAGCAAAAAGATTACGGATATTGGGGGGCTTTTGTAAAAAAGGGAAAGAGATCGAAACGATCTTTTTCCTAAAATTCCCGTTTAGCCCATTTTTCGATCATACCCCCTCCACTCCAATGAATATTCTATATTCTAGTGGTCAGTCAATTCCAAAGTAAATATTAGGAGTCATAATTAAATTTGAATAAGAATTTTTAGGGTATTTATGATATTATGACTATGGATACACAATTAAATAAATAAAAAAGAGGGTTTATGGAACAATTCGGGTTTCGGTTGATTTCATTCAATTCAACGATTGACTAAAAAAATTATAATAAATTGCATGAACTTAGCTTAGATCAATCAAAATCAAAGCAACGATTCAGCCTAATGAATTCATCCTTTTAAATTGTCTCCAGCTAGGGTAATGATAACGAAAAGGAGTAAAAGAGTTTACAAATAAAGTAGATTCATAAAAAATAGGCGGGTTAGTAGAGGAGGTTGAACTAGGTCGTTGAACTAGGTCTATGCGATTTAATGGCTATAAGCATAAGCTAACTCTTGTAGATGTTTCGAAGAATGATTTATAAGAATCCGATTAAACGAATTAATCGGTTTACGTCATGGAAAAAACACATGTATATGTTATAATTGACTAGTTATATGAACTAAAGATATAATCTATCTAATTTGCCCTAACTACTATCAATTTAGATGGGGATTCCAATAGAAGCCCTTCCGTTTCGTCCGAATTGAAGGAATAAAGAGATCACATAAAATAAAGAACGAGGACTTCCAAGAATGGTTCGGAACAAAGAAATGGAAGAACGAAAGTCGTAGGGATTCACAAAGACTTCGCGGGGGATAGAAACTAAAAAAGAGATATTGAAGTAGTTCTGAAGATTCCATAATTAATATTTTTACTTCAATTCAGAGTTCGTAGTTACTGTAACTTGATGAGTCGTAGCGATAGAATAATGAAGTTATAATTCAGCGGTTGATTGTATCATTAACCATTTCTTTATTTTGGTGCGAGGAACTTATCATGAATCCACTGATTTCTGCTGCTTCCGTTATTGCTGCTGGATTGGCCGTAGGGCTTGCTTCTATTGGGCCTGGAGTGGGACAAGGTACTGCCGCGGGACAAGCTGTAGAAGGTATTGCGAGACAGCCCGAGGCTGAGGGAAAAATACGAGGTACTTTATTGCTTAGTCTGGCTTTTATGGAAGCTTTAACAATTTATGGATTGGTTGTAGCATTAGCGCTTTTATTTGCGAATCCTTTTGTTTAATTTGTTGAATCCTAGAAATAGGAAAAATAAGTATTTCTTATTTTATTGCCTTCGACTTGTCGTTTGCTTTTTTGAATTATATCAAGATTTAATTTAACTCCTACAATTACTTATTGGTTGAGACAATAGCCTACGGGAAGAGCTGATTTGAGGATAAGAAATTAGCATATCGACTCGTTTGCTTCCTTTCTCTTACTAGAATCCTTTCTTTTTGGAAATCTTGCAATAAACGAGGTATGTCGCAATTGGCATGAGGCCTAGTACTTTCGTACTTAATTCTAATAAGTCTCATTCTTGTTGACTTAGTGAGAATTTCAATAAAAAAAAAAGAGGGTGAAGTGATACAAAAGGAACTCCGTTCGATTTTTTAGTCTATCTATAAGGGGGATCTTATGAAAAATGTAACTGATTCTTTCGCTTCCTTGGGCCACTGGCCATTCGCCGGGAGTTTCGGGTTTAATACCGATATTTTAGCAACAAATCCAATAAATCTAAGTGTAGTGCTTGGTGTATTGATCTTTTTTGGAAAGGGAGTGTGTGCGAGTTGTTTATTTCAATAATAGGTCGGATTCAACCGGCTGCACCTTTTTTCGTGCTAACTCGGCAAGAAAGGTGGATGATCCTGCGAATTACTTCTGAATAAATTAAGAAATCATATGGAAGAACCATAGCATTTCGTAATTTGTTGGTAAATCTACTTTGATTCTCTATCAAAAACACAACAATGTGGAATCATTAATATGGTTAAAGCTTACTCCATTTGAAGTCCAAACGTAGCATAGTACTCTTTCTACCACTATGTTAATACAGATAGTTGGAAATTTTTTCGAGATATAACACTCATGTCGATAAAATGATTTGAACCTGTTATTGGAAAAATGGGTATTTCTAATGCTGAATTTGATGACCTATGTATAAAGTAAGAAGGATTTTTTTGGATTTGAAGAAAATAACGAAACAACTTTGCTGACAATTACATTTTTTTTCTTTGGTCAGAAGAGTCCTCTGAATCGTATAGTTCTAGTCTTGGATTAGTGATCCTATTTTTATTTTAGAATATGAACAGAGAAAAGAGGATAGGCTCATTACATTACATTCAAAAATAGAATATGAATATCTATATGGAAATTCCCCATAAGAAATTGAAGTAATTGAGCGTGAGAGCCAAATGAATCGAAAGATTCATGTTTGGTTCGGGAAGGGATCGTGGAAGTTTTGAAATGAATGGAAAGAGAATCTACTTTCATTA